AATCATAACAGAAAAATGCATTCATTATTATTTAACAACCCATAGTTTCATTTTTTTATTCCCGTAAGGTCGTCAAGTAACTCAAAAAGGGAGAAGGAATTATAAAATAAGAAATGCGACTTTTATATCCATTTATATAAAAAGAATGGAAATAGCCCCGCGTCATATAAGAAATGCGACTTTTATATAATTTATATCCATTTATATAAAAAGAATGGAAATAGCCCCGCGTCTTTTTATTGCTGCTTTAATAGCAAGCATTTTTGTTTTCAAATTCAAATCAGCTAAATTCTTTTAGCTAGGATTCGTTGGAACAAAAAAAGGCCCGGCTAGGTATTGACCGGGCCAGGCTATAGGAATAAAAGGAACAAAATCAAAGCAACGGGATCTTCTTTATTTTTCTTTAGATTTGTCTATTGGATCTTTCGAGCCCTTACTTATATCTAAATGAAATTGCTGGTAAAAGTTGTACATATCTATATAATAAAGAAAGAGAAAGAAAGACTTTTTTCAATCCTTACTTCATGTGTAATGTAACATAGTAATTATTACCCTTTTCAATTGGGAGAGATGGCTGAGTGGACTAAAGCGGCGGATTGCTAATCCGTTGTACGAGCTATTCGTACCGAGGGTTCGAATCCCTCTCTTTCCGTTTCCATTGATGATTGATTTATCTTTCAAATTTTGCAAACCCCTTTTTCTTTTTCCTAGTTCAGCATGTGGAATAGATAAAAAAATCCTAAGAAATAAAATCAAGCAAGGAAAACGAAAACCCTTTTTATTCTTCACGTCCAGGATTACGTCCTGGATCATTAGATAGAAATCCAAAGATGAACAGAGAAACAAAGAATATCACTACTGTGTAAACGAAAAGTTTAAGTGTAAGCATTACACAATCTCCAAGATCATTTTTTGGAAAAAACGAGAAAAGAGAATAGATCCTCCATTTTTTATACTAGAATATTCTAAATATTTAGAATATTCTAATAGATTCTATCCTATTTTGACACCAAGAAATGAAGTGATTTCTAAAAATAGAAAAGGATTTTCTGAAATTCAAAGTCATTTGGAATAAGAGTCGCTCATTACCAAAAATGGATTTCATACCCCAATTAGAGATTATTGGGGGGGACCCTAATAGGGTTAGGGTCTTTCGTTGGAAAAAAGGTCAGAATGACGAAATGGGTCGAGCTGGGTTTTGATTTCTCGAGGTTATCCCCGACTTTCCGTGTTTGAATCGAAGGTTCATACTGTATTAGTTGCTCTTCTTAATTGTTAATTGTTAGAGTTTTTTTTTCTCGAATAAATCATGAATTTTCTGGGATAGTATTAAAGATTTTATCGAAAACTTACAGCAGCTTGCCAAACAAAGGCTAAGAGAAAAAAGAACAAAGGTATGACTGGCATAACATCTACGATAGGATTCAAAAAAGCATAGGCCTCGGGCAATTTGGCGAAGAAAAGACTAGTCGAATAAAGGGTAGAATTAAGACAGATATAGATCAAACTAAAGATATTAAGCATAACAGACATTTTGTTCTTGGAGATAATTGCATTTTGGTTGAGTTATTGATATAAATAAGGAAAAATGAAGTAAGGTAGACAAAAAGCCCCTCTTTTTCTTTGAACCCACCCAATCAAAAATCCTCCAATTCTCAAAAGAGAATAGAAGAAATCATACTTTCATACAATATCTTAATTGAATTATATGTAATGATCAATAAATTCAGTTGAATTCTATATCTACACGTGTCAAAATCCTAGCAAGAATCTAATCTAGTCTAGAAAAAGATTTTCTATAGATATTTGGACTGGAATTGACGAATACGTAACACCAATATTAGTCTTTATTAGTGTCGAATAGAAATCTAAATGGGGCGTCGCCAAGTGGTAAGGCAACGGGTTTTGGTCCCGCTATTCGGAGGTTCGAATCCTTCCGTCCCAGAGCGAGAGCGTATCCATTCTATCAGAATAAAGATTCCTTTTTAAACAACCTTCTGTTTAAAGGTATAATATTAGTCATAGAATGTGATTCTTTTTTTATTTTTAATGATTCAGAGAAGAATCATATCTTTTTTTTTTTCACAACAAACTGAATGGAATTGAGTGCAAATGACACGCAAATGTAACTGAATATATTTGTGATCCAGGTAAGATGGTAACATAGATCACAAAAGTTTGAATTCAAAAGGGGTAGGGCGGGCTTTTCATCATATGCCCATCCCCTCATATTGAAGGAAGTTAGTTACTTAGAAAAACCTTAGGTCTCATCTCTATATTGAATTTTCAATGATTTATTTTGAATCAAAATGCGAAGGGGCCTATTTTTCCCATTTCTTTTTCCCTACCCCTTAAACTTAAATGAGGTATCCCAAATTATGAATCTTAATGTTCTGCGGATCTCTGAATTCTAAATAAGAGTAAGAGGGGGGCTCTTACTAAATAAGAGTAAGAGGGGGGCTCTTGGTACTAACTAATTAAATTCACTCAATGAGATTACATCTCTTAAGGCTGCGTTAGGGTAAAATAATAAATAGTAGCAAGGATGTAATCTGGACTTGTTTGTCTTTGTCCCTAGGCAAGAGATAGTTCATATTCCATAAAAAGAGATCTTTTTGAGATTTATGAATCATCATTTCCATTGAATTCGGGGAGTAGATGGCCGTTAATCAGCAACCAAAGATATTTATGAATTTAAATCTCTGTGTCTGTTCGAATCACATTAACAAAGAATCAAGTTACATATGTAACCAATGTATTTTTTTTGAACTTTTTAGGGATTTGGTGTTTGGTTTTAATGAATAATTGTAAATCTATCTAATCTAACAATTGAGACGGGGGGTGACTCATACATTTTATTCACTTGAATGACAAAATTGCAGAAAGATTACTTAACCCCAGGTTAAACAAAATAGGAAAATACATATAAATGAGGAAATGCTTAGCTTCTATGTATGTATTGTTTGATTTCGTTGTATTTCAGTGATAGCAGTCTTTCGATTTTTGTGAAAAAGAATTGTAATTGCTTCAATGTGAAAATGGAAATTTTTAACATAGAATATCCATAACAGTAACATCGGTCTATCTGATAGATATGAAAACCCTCTTTTTGTCCATCTGATTGATAAAATCAGAATCCAAAGGACCTAACTCTTACCTTACATCAGTCTTTTTTAGCTATATCACAAAAAAAAGAAATTGAATTTCTTGTTCGATCTAGTTATCTGCTTTAAATTATTGATGAATCGATTCGAAAAGAAAGAGAGATTTCTCTTTGATGATCAAATGTAGTATTTACTGTCAAACTTTATTCAAATAATGATGTAGAAATAGGAAACTTTTTCAATTAGAAAGATTTTTACTGATTCCTTGAGAGTTGAATCTTTGATATTTGAAGAAGTTAGGGTTGGGTCAATGTCAATCTAAATCTAGCCCTAGCCTATCGAGTCACTTGAGGATACAAGATTCAAAAAGAATGCATTTATTCGTATTATTTATATTAGTATTTCCATATTTCTTTTAGATATTTCTGTTAATTTGTTTTTTTTTTAATCAGATTTTTCAGAAAAATTTTAGATATTTCTGTTAATTTGTTTTTTTTTTAATCAGATTTTTCAGAAAAATTTGGATCATCTATGTATAGAATAAAAAGGGATAGATTACTATGTCTATGGACGGCTGAACCAATGACTATTCATGATTCCACAATTGAATCAATTCCATACGGGTTACAAATTAGAGGAATGTTATGGTAAAACTTCGTTTGAAACGATGTGGTAGAAAGCAACGTGCGACTTGAAGGACGCGATCCGGTGTGGATTCTTAGTCTTACATCCACCATTTTATATAGGAATGAAAGTGCTCTTGGCTCGACATCATTTGTTGCACTATTGTTGCACTATAACCCCTCTTTTTTGTTGGGTTGTAATGTAAATACATAGTACATGATGGAGCTCGAGTAGAAAGTATTAATTCATTTCTCGGGGGCAAAGATCTAGGGTTAATGCCAATCAATAAATTGAAACAACTTCGTAAGTAGATCTTCGATATAGAAATCGAAAGGATCCGATTTCAGCAAGTTTCAATTAAAAAGAAAATTTGTTGGAATTGAGAAAACTCTTTTGATCCAAAGTGTATCACTCGAGAATCAACCGTTCGTATGATTCTTTGGTAGAAAGAAATCACAAAAGGGGTATGTTGCTACCATTTTGAAAAGATTGAGAAACACCGAAGTAATGTCTAAACCCAATGATTTAAAACAAAGAGAAAGGATCCCGAAACAAGGAAACACCGTTTTAATTGTCTCAATAACTGGATCAAAATAAAGAATAAAAATAGATTTTCAATGAGACAAACAAAAAGGGGTTAAAGACTACTCAATAAATGAAATTGCCTAAAGATTTTCCTTTGAGCTATTTTTGAGAATTATACAACTTGAGTTATGAGTACAAATGGTTTTTTTTAGGAGGGACGAAGAAAAAAACGAGTGAAATCATAGTCTAATTCATTTTATGGACCTTTTTGCCATTCATTAGAATTCTATATATAGAATATAGAGAAAACTTCGAATCATTTTTTCTCGAGCCGTACGAGGAGAAAACTTCCTATACGTTTCTAGGGGGGGTATTGTTTATCTACATCTATCCCAATGAGCCGTCTATCGAATTGTTGCAATTGATGTTCGATGCCGAAGAGAGGGAAGAGCTCTTCGGAAAGTGGGTTTTTATGATCCGATAAAGAATCAAACTTATTTAAACGTTCCTGCTATTCTCTATTTCCTTGAAAAAGGTGCTCAGCCTACAGGAACTGTTGAGAATATTTTAAGGAAGGCGGAGGCTTTTAAGGAACTTCGCCCTAAGCAAACGCAATTAAGAAAATAAAAAAAAAAAGGGGGGGTGATTCTTATATAACTTTAGTGTTGTATAATTTGTTTCGACTTCATTTTACTTATTGATTTCTCCACCTAAACCTTTTTCTATCTATGTAGTGCCAATCCAACA